ATTCATCTCCAATAATGAAATAAATCAAGAAAAAATTACTAATAAAAAAAAAATTCACTTTATCTTTATTTCGACTATAAAAAAGTCACTTTATAATATTAGTAAGAAAAATTCACATATTTTTTGTGATTTATCCTACTTGTCACAAGCATATGTATTTTACAAATTATCACAAACCCAAGTTATTAATTTGTCTAAATTTAGATCTGTTCTTCAATATAACACAACGTCTTGCTTCCTTAAGACTAAAATAAAGGACTATTTTAAAACACTAGGAATATTTCATTCGGAATTAAAACATAAGAAACTTCAGAGTTATAGAATCAATCAATGGAAAAACTGGTTAAGATGGCATTATCAATACGATTTATCTCAGATTAGATGGTCTAGATTAATGCCAAAAAAATGGCGAACTAAGGTTAATCAAAGTTGTATGGCTCAAAATAAAAATAGAAACTTAAACAAATGGAATTCATATGAAAAAGACCAATTAATTCATTACAAAAAAGAAAATGATTCGGAACTCTATTCATTATCAAACCAAAAAGATAATTTTAAAAAATGTTATAGATATGGTCTTTTAGCATATAAATCAATTAATTATGAAAATAAAAGTGACTCATTTTTTTCTAGATTACCCTTTCAAGTAAAGAAGAACTTAGAAATTTCGTATAATTCCAACACGTCCAAACACAACTTTGTTGATATGCCCGGCAATCTTCATATCAATAATTATCTAAGAAAGGTCAATATTCTAGATATAGAAAGAAATCTCGATAGAAAATATTTTGATTGGAAAATTATCCATTTTTCTCTTAGACAAAAAGGAGATATTGAAGCCTGGGTTAAGATCGATACCAACAGTAATCCAAATACTAAAATTGGTATTAATAATTATCAAATAATTGATAAAATTGAGAAAAAAGGGGTTTTTTATCTTACAACTCATCAAAATCCAGAAAAAACTAAAAAAAATTCGAAAAAAGTATTTTTTGATTGGATGGGAATGAATGAAAAAATATTTAATCGTCCCATATTGAATCTGGAATTTTGGTTCTTCCCAGAATTTGTACTACTTTATAATGTCTATAAAATAAAACCGTGGATTATACCAAGCAAATTCCTTCTTTTTAATTTGAATACAAATGAAAATGTTATTCAAAATAAAAACCAAAAACAAAACTTTTTTCTACCATCAAATAAAAGAATAAAGAATCGAAGTCAAGAAACAAAAGAACCCCCAAGTCAAAGAGAGCGTGGATCAGATATAGAAAACAAAGGAAATCTGAGCCCTGTTTTTTCAAAACATCAAACCGATCTTGAAAAAGATTACGTGGAATCAGACACAAAAAAGGGTCAAAATAAAAAACAATACAAAAGCAACACGGAAGCAGAACTAGATTTGTTCTTGAAACGTTATTTGCTTTTTCAATTGAGATGGAACGATGCTTTGAATAAAAGAATGCTCGAAAATATCAAGGTATATTGTCTCCTGCTTCGACTGATAAATCCAACCAAAATTACTATATCGTCAATTCAAAGGAGAGAAATGAGTTTGGATATAATGCTGATTCAGGCAAATTTACCTCTTACAGACTTGATGAAGAAGGGGGTATTGATTATCGAACCTATTCGGTTGTCTGTAAAACATAATGGACAATTTATTATGTATCAAACCATAGGTATTTCATTGGTTCATAAAAGTAAACACCAAACTAATCAAAGATACCGAGAACAAAGATATGTTGATAAAAAGAATTTTGACGAATTCATTCTGCAACCTCAAACTCAAAGAATAAATACAGAAAAAACTCATTTTGATTTGCTTGTTCCTGAAAATATTTTATGGTCTAGACGTCGTAGAGAATTGAGAATTCGAAGTTTTTTTAATTCTTTGAATTGGAATGTCGTCGATAGAAATTCAGTATTTTTCAACGAAACCAATGTAAAAAACTGGAGTCAATTTTTGGGTGAACGGAAACCCCTTTATAAAGATAAAAATGAATTAATTAAATTTAAGTTCTTTCTTTGGCCTAATTATCGATTAGAAGATTTAGCTTGTATGAATCGTTATTGGTTTGATACCAATAATGGTAGCCGTTTCAGTATCTTAAGGATACATATGTATCCACGATTGAAAATTAATTGATAGTACTATATACCCTGTCTCGTATAGAGTATCTGAAAGCAAACAAATGCAAACATGCCTTGTTTTACATCTCATTCGAATCTAATTCGAGTAGACAATACTAAATCAATAAAATAAGGTATTGATTAGATCTAGAAATGAATCAACAGAATCTTCTTCATTTTAGGATTTTAGGTTTCAATTATTCGCTTTTGTGACTGAAAAAAACGTACCTACCACCTTTTTGGATTCCTATCTGAATCAAATTTAAAATTTGATTAATTTATTGGAATTGCTAAAATTAGAGGTTCATAAAGAAATTAAGTCTATATACCACGTTCAAATTACTGGCATTATTATTACTGATCAATAAAATTAGAAAAAATCCATATCTGTAAAATAAAGAAAGGGGAAATTCATTTATGGTAAAAAATTCTGTCATTTCAGTTATTTTTCAAGAAGAAAAGAAAGGATCTGTTGAATTTCAAGTATTCAATTTCACCAATAAGATACGGAGACTTACTTCACATTTAGAATTGCACAAAAAAGACTATTTATCTCAGAGAGGTTTGAAGAAAATTTTGGGAAAACGTCAACGACTGCTAGCTTATTTGGCAAAAAAAAATAGAGTACGTTATAAAGAATTAATTAATCAGTTGGAGATTCGAGAGACAAAAACTCGTTAATTTGATTAATTTGAAGAGTTATTTCATTTTCACTTATATGTTTCGATTAAATTTTGATGAACTTCTTTTCACTTTCAGTAATTCATGGAAGAATGAATCGTTAAAAAACTTATGACTGCACCAACTACAAGAAAAGACCTCATGATAGTCAATATGGGGCCTCAGCACCCATCAATGCACGGTGTTCTTCGACTCATCGTTACTCTAGATGGTGAAGATGTTGTCGACTGCGAACCAATATTGGGTTATTTACATAGAGGGATGGAGAAAATTGCGGAAAACCGAACAATTATACAATATTTGCCTTATGTAACACGTTGGGATTATTTAGCTACTATGTTCACAGAAGCAATAACCATAAATGGACCCGAACAATTAGGCAATATTCAAGTACCTAAAAGGGCTAGCTATATCAGAGTCATTATGTTGGAGTTGAGTCGGATAGCTTCTCATTTGTTATGGCTCGGTCCTTTTATGGCGGATATTGGTGCACAGACCCCTTTCTTCTATATTTTTCGAGAAAGAGAATTGATATATGACCTATTCGAAGCTGCCACCGGTATGCGAATGATGCATAATTATTTTCGTATTGGAGGAGTGGCTGCCGATCTACCCTATGGCTGGATAGATAAATGTTTGGATTTTTGCGATTATTTTTTAACAGGGGTTGCTGAGTATCAAAAACTTATTACCCGGAATCCTATTTTTTTAGAACGAGTTGAAGGCGTAGGCATTATTGGGAGAGACGAGGCAGTAAATTGGGGTTTATCGGGACCAATGCTACGAGCTTCCGGAATAGAATGGGATCTTCGTAAAGTTGATCATTATGAGTCTTACGACGAATTTGATTGGCAGGTTCAATGGCAACGAGAAGGGGATTCATTAGCTCGTTATTTAGTACGAATCGGTGAAATGACAGAATCCATAAAGATTATTCAACAGGCTCTGGAAGGAATTCCAGGAGGGCCTTACGAAAATTTAGAAATGCGACGTTTTGACAGATTAAAAGATCCTGAATGGAATGATTTTGAATATCGGTTTATTAGTAAAAAGCCTTCTCCAACTTTTGAATTGTCGAAACAAGAACTTTATGTGAGAGTTGAAGCCCCAAAAGGAGAATTGGGGATTTTTCTGATAGGAGACCAGAGCGTTTTTCCTTGGAGATGGAAAATTCGCCCACCAGGTTTTATCAATTTGCAAATTCTTCCTCAGTTAGTTAAAAGAATGAAATTGGCTGATATTATGACAATACTAGGTAGCATAGATATCATTATGGGAGAAGTTGATCGTTGAAATGATAATTGATACAACAGAAATAGAGACTATCAATTCTTTTTCCAAATTGGAATCCTTAAAAGAAGTCTATGGGATCATATGGATGCTTGTCCCTATTGTGACTCTTGTATTAGGAATCACAATAGGTGTACTAGTAATTGTTTGGTTAGAAAGAGAAATATCTGCAGGAATACAACAACGTATCGGGCCTGAATATGCCGGCCCTTTAGGAATTCTTCAAGCTCTAGCAGATGGGACAAAACTACTTTTGAAAGAGAACCTTATTCCATCTACAGGAGATACTCGTTTATTCAGTATTGGACCATCCATAGCAGTAATATCTATCTTTCTAAGTTATTCAGTAATTCCTTTTGGTGATCACCTTGTTCTAGCCGATCTTAGTATTGGTGTTTTTTTTTGGATTGCCATTTCAAGTATTGCTCCCGTTGGACTTCTTATGTCGGGGTATGGATCAAATAATAAATATTCCTTTTTAGGTGGTCTACGGGCAGCTGCTCAATCAATTAGTTATGAAATACCATTAGCTCTATGTGTGTTATCAATATCTCTACGTGTGATTCGGTGAGACCTAAAATTTATAAAAATTCTTTTCTTTCTAGAAACAAGGATAAAAAGATTTGATTGACTATATATATTTTTATTTTTCTTCAGCATTTGAGTTGATGAACTAAACCAGATAGTTATATGAGTGAAAGAAAACGGCTTCTAAATTTGCAGTAAAAAAGTTGAGTCTCATTTCCTATGTACAAGAATCAAATGGTGAAAAAAGTAAACATAAGCAAGAGAGATTGTTTACCCCAAGATTCGTGAATTGTCATGATAGCTTGAAGCGGGTTCAAAAGACCAACTCTATGGAGTTTTTACTGTCTATTACCATAGATGGATTTCCA